AGAATCTATTTAAAATTGGTTTTCTTTGAACAAAAAAAAAGGCCCGGGTAGGGGCTGGGCCGTGGTAATAAAAAAAAGAAACGGTCTTTTGAACAAGGAAAAAAAAAAGGAAAAGTCTTTTTTTGACTTTTTTTTATTGTTATTGTTTTGTTGGCACTTTATAACCCCTTTTTTATTTCATTTCATGAATAATGAAATAAAATTGCTGCTAAAAAGTGTACATATCTATATATTATCTATATAATAGAGAAAGAAAGATTCCTTACTTTATGTGTAATTTAGCAGCGTCTTCAATTGGGAGAGATGGCTGAGTGGACTAAAGCGACGGATTGCTAATCCGTTGTACGAGTTATTCGTACCGAGGGTTCGAATCCCTCTCTTTCCTCTTCCGTTGATAACTTGATTTTTTTGAATTGTCCAAATACTTTTTATTCTTAGTTAAACATAAAAAATCCTCAAAAAATCTAAAAGAAACATACTTTTTATTCTTCACGCCCAGGATTACGTCTGGGATCGTTAGATAGGAATCCAAAGATGAAGAGAGAAACAAAAAATATCACTACTGTGTAAACGAAGAGTTTGAGAGTAAGCATTCTAAAATCTCCAAGATAATTTTTTTTTGAAAAAAAAAATAGAAATAGAAAAAGATTTTCAGAAATTCATTTTGAATAAGAGTTTTCCATTAACTAAAATAAAATTTTTTTTTATGTCCGAAATTCGTTATTGTGGGGATCCTAATTAATAGAAAAAGAATACTAAAATAAAAATAAGAATAATACGGGGCTTTCACTCGAGAAGGGTTCAAAAATTAAAAAAGAAACCGGGGGGGGTCGGGTTTATTCCGACTAACCAACAAGTTGAATTGGGGGGGGTTCGTACTCTAATACTCTAAAACATATATGATCCTACCAATTGTTATAATTTTTTATCAACTAAAGTAAAGGAAAGCAGTAATTTTCTAGGCGATTTTAAAATTTCAAATGAAAAATCTTATCGAAAACTTACAGCAGCTTGCCAAACAAAAGCTAAGAGAAAAAATAGCACAGGTATAACGGGCATAACATCTACGATTGGATTCAAAAAAGCATAGGCTTCGGGCAATTTTCCGAAGAAAAAGTTGCTTGAAAAAAAGACATAATGACAGATCCCTATCAAACTACAAATATTAAGCATAGCAGACGTTTTGTTCTGTGAGATAATTCCATTTTGATTGAGTTATTTATAGAATATAATTGAGTTATTTATAGAATATAAATATAGGTAAAAGGTAAAATGAAAGGAGACAAAGAGTTCCTCTTTTCTTTTGAATCCGCCCAATCAAAAGTCCTTCAATTCTCAAAAGAGAATCGAAGAAATCATACTTTTCATACAATATCTTAATTGAATTCTACCTAATGATCAATAAATTAAGTTAAATTCTATATTTACACGTATTAAAATCTTAATAACAATTAAATCTACAATTTAATCTACTCTATAGCTATTTATCTTGGAGTTGACATAAAATAAATAGTAATATTATTGATTATTCGTGTCGAATAGAAATCTAAATGGGGCGTGGCCAAGCGGTAAGGCAACGGGTTTTGGTCCCGCTACTCGGAGGTTCGAATCCTTCCGTCCCAGAGCATATCCTTTATCCCCTTTATTACTATTATTTATTACTATTACGGGGTATTTGACTTTTTTTGACTTTTATGGTTTAGGCTTTTTTAGCCTACCAAAAATAGGAGCAACTTAATCGGGACTCGTTTGACTTTATCCCTAGCCAGACCATATGAATCGACCTTATGAATCGACCTTTTGGTTTCTGTCCAAGTATTCCGGAGGAACTGGTAGTAGTTAATCATTAAAGGAAGGTATTAAACTACCTCCGTCTGCTCGAATCTCGTTAACAAAAACGGAACTAAAGTAATATTTGTTAAAATGAATTATGTTAGAATGAATTAAACCCCTTTTTGATCAGCCTTAGTATTTTTTGATTTCCTTCTATCAAAACAAAAAAAGATATGTTGCTACCATTTTTGAAAGGATTAAAAAGCACCGAAGTAATGTCTAAACCCAATGGTTTAAAACAAAGAGAAAGGGTCCCAGAACAAGGAAACGCCCCTAACTGGGTCAGACTTATGAATCAAAATCAATTTGATTCGAGAGAAAAAAAAAGAAAGGTGTAAAGACCACTCAATAAAAGAAATTGTCTAATCTAATTAGGGCTCTTTAAGAGTTATCTAATTAGTAGGGCTATTTAAGAGTTATCTAACTTGAGTTATGAGTACGACTGGTTACTGCTGGTTTATTTTTCATTTTCAGGAATGAAGAGAAGAAAAAAAACTTCAATCCTAGTCTAATTGATTTAATGATGTTATGTTATGGACTCTTTGTTTATTTATTAGAATTGTATACTTTCTATAGTCTAATTCTATAGAGAGACATATAAAAAACTTCGAATCAAATTCTTTGTTCGCGAGCCGTACGAAGAGAAAACTTCCTTTGGGGGTATTCTTCATTTACACCTATCTCAAAGAGCCTCGAATCGTTGCAATTGATGTTCGATCCCGAAGAGAAGGCAAAGACCTGCAGAAGGTGGTTTTTTTGATCCTATAAAATTGGGACCTTCCCATCCATTAGATGGGAATCCTACTAGTAAATAGGAGATCGAGTTTGCTTGTTCTACTTCGTGAATATATGAATATATTATGTATTCGCAAAATCCACGCTTTTTCCATTTTTCTCTTTTTTATTCCTTTTATTTCTACATTTTCTATACATAGAGAATAGAATTAGATATGGACTTTTTAACTAAGATATAAGATAAGAGGTGAAATTCAATTGAATTCTTTTGAGCCCCCACCTTATTCTTTTCTATTGACAACAGTGTATCGAACAAATATAATTCATCGTGATAAGTAAAGTTGGATCTATTTATTTCCGTCATATTAGTTTGTTTTTTACTTTGTTTCATCCAAATGGCGGGTTTTTCGACACATGAGTAATACGAGAGCTTCTTTTGCTTGGTAGATAAGAGAGCGTTCGCCTCTAAAAGAAAAATAAAATTTTACTATCTCTCTTTGTTGAATTTTTTTTATTCAGATTGTATCTATGCTCCTTTTTTATTATCCACCCATATATCGTATCCTATTTTGATAGATTGTTTTCTCTTTGGGTTGCTAACTCAACGGTAGAGTATTCGGCTTTTAAGTGCGGCTAAGATTTTTTACACATTTTGATGAAGCAAGGGATTCGTCCATACTGTCGGTAAAGTTTGCAAGACCACGACTGATCCTGACTGATCCTGAAAGGGAATGAATGGAAACAACAGCATGTCGTATTGATGGAGACTTCGAATACTATTTCATTCTTACTGGATGGGTGTTCGAGATATTGGAATAGAATAAGATAAAGTTCGGTCGGGTTAATAAATGGATAGGGCCCTACGGTTTCAATTAATTCTAAAGAAAGACAAAGCAACGAGCTTCTATTCTGAATTTGAATTAGGTCCTGATCTAATTAGACGTTAAAAATTAAAAAATATTAGTACCGATGTGGGAAGGAGTTCTTAACCCACGGGTAAATTCTCGATTTTTCAATGAATCCTAACTATTGTAACTCTTCATTTTAAAATGGAGATGCGTGTGTATAAGAACCAGTATATTGATAAAGAAAGTTTTTCCAAAATCAAAAGAGCAATTAGTTTGAAAAAAGAAAGGATTTCTAGCCATCCTGTAATCCTATATTGAAGATTGAAGAAAGTGGAAAAGTGAGAGGATAGGGAATCTGTTGATAGGTTTATTTATGTCCAGGGTAACTAGAATACCTTGTTTTATCTGTATTGCACTATGTATCATTTGATAACCCCCAAATCTTCTACCTTTGATTCAAATATAGTTTCAAATAGAGAAAATGCAACAATATTCACAGTTTTATAGATCTCAACAACAAGACTTTTTATATCCGCTTAGCTTTCAGGAGTATATTTATGCACTTGCTCATGATCATAATTTTAATCGATCGGTTTTGTTGGAAAATCCAGGTTATGACAATAAATCCAGTTTCCTAATTGTAAAACGTTTAATTAATCAAATGTATCGACGGAATCCTTTTCTTATTTCTGCTAATGATTTTAATCAAAATCCCCTTTTTTGGCGCAATACTAATTTGTATTCTAAAATGATATCCGAGGTATTTTCTTTTATTTTTGAAATCCCTTTTTCTATACGATTAATACTTTCTGAAGAACAGAAGGGTATATTAAAATATCAAAGTTTACGATCAATTCATTCAATATTTCCTTTCTTAGAGGACAATTTTTTACATTTTCATTCTGTGTTAGATATACGAATACCCCATCCTATTCATCTGGAAATCTTAGTTCAAATCCTTCGTTGTTGGGTAAAAGATGCTCCTTCTTTGCATTTATTACGATTCTTTTTCCACGAATATTGGAATTTGAATAATCTTAGTGCTATAAAGAATCCCTGTTTTGCTTTTTTAACAAAAAAAAATCAAAGATTTTTTGTTTTCTTATATAATTTTTATGTATGTGAATACGAATCCTTTTTGATTTTTCTCCATAACCAATTTTCTCATTTACGATCAATATCCTTTGGAGACCTTCTTGAGCAAATCCATTTTTGTGTAAAAAGAAAGGCCGAAGGCCTTGCCAAAACTTTTGCTAAGGACTTTCGAACTAACCTATGGTTGTTCAAAGAGCCTGTCATGCATTATGTTCGGTATCAAGGAAAATCGATTCTGTTTTTGAAAGATACATCTCCTTTGTTGAATAACTGGAAATATTACCTTGTCACTTTTTGCGAAAGTTATTTAGCCCTGTGCTTTCACCCGGAAAGGGTCTATATAAAGCAATTAGCCAATCATTCCCTTGACTTTATGGGCTATCTTGTAAGTGTGCGATTAAAATCTGCAATAGTACGGAGTGAAATGCTACAAAATTTATTTTTCATCCACGATGCTATTAAGAAATTTGAGCCCTCTGTTCCAATTAT